GAAATGACCTGGCCCAATAGGGAAATCCCAATTCATTAGGCCTTTCGATACAATCAAATAGATTGCCACAAGGGTGCCATATTCTAGGAGCCCAAACTATGTGATTGAATAAATCCTCCTCGAGCTGTTGCGGGTCGAGGGCTCCTTCTCCTCCCCCTTCTTCAAACTCCAATTCGTATTTTTCATATAGAAATCTCTGATCAACGATAGAATAAGATCCATTTTGCATCATATCGAAAGGATTCCTTGGTTCGGACCGAAGAAGCAATGTCACTCGATCCTTATAAAACTGACTGCAATCTTTTTCTGTCGGTGAGGATCCCACCAGAACGCCTTCTACTTCTAATAGGCCATGAACTAGATCAGAATCATTCTCAACGAATCCATAAGAAGTGATCCCGTTTTTTTCATCGGGTCCGGGTGGAGACCACAGATCTTGAGCGACCGATCCGGCAGAACAACTCAAAAGATAAAGAAGGATCGTTAATTTCTTCATGCTCGTTCCAAGCTCGAAGTACCATTTGTACAAATAAGAATCCCCTTCCTTACATGATTTCTTCTTCATATAGATAGATATAGGATCTATGGGGCAATTGCTTAGAAGTACATTTTGTGCAATAGCCCTTCCTATCTGATAGAAAAGGATCCCATGATCCTGAACCGATCGTACCTGGGATCGCAAATCCCAAGTTTGTTTATGAAGAGCGGATCGAATTGTATTAGTGTCTATAATGGATTTCTTCTGTGTAATACTAATTGATAGGGCCTCATTGGTAAGTGCTACAAGATCTCGTGCATTGGAACCCATGGTTATGGACCCGAATCCATTAGTATGGAACATTTTCTTTTCCAAGTAAAATCCCCTAGTATAGGAAAGAGTGAAAAAGTGCTTTCGTTGTTGTGGAATAAGAAGCCTTCGTATCTTAATGCATGTATTTGATTTATTCGGAGCTATTAGAGCAGGATCCACTTTTTGGGGAATATGAGTCGAAGCAATAACAAGAATATTTCGAGTGGAGCATCTTTCACAATCCCTGGAGAGATGGTTCACTAATAGACCGAGGGATAAGTAATTCGACTCATTCACATACAGATCATGAATGTTTGGAATCCATATTATGCAAGGAGACATCACTTTTGCTAATTCGAATGGAAGGGTAATATCAAATCGGTCTATTTTCGGCGTCATATACATAGTTAGCGCATTCGTCATAGTTAGCAGCTCCGTATCAAGGTCATCATCGATATCGTCACTATCATCAATATCGTCACTATCATCAATATCGTCACTATCATCAATATCGATATCATCAATAAGATAACCTTTGGGCTTGTCATCCAGGAACTTGTTTGGAAATACCGTAATGAAAGGAACATAGGAGTTTGTCGCTAGGTATTTGACCAAATAGGATCGTCCAGTTCCTATAGAACCTATCACTAAAATACCCCTAGAGGGGGATAGAGCTAAGCGGAGCGAAAAGGGTTTTCCAGGAGATGGGAAATGAAAACTATTAGCCCCACACGAGGTTTGTGAATAAGTGATTGTCTGAGAATGAGCAAGGAATATCCGTCTTTCTGCTAAACAGGATCTATTGAACTCATAATTCATTAGATTCTTTTTATGAATGTCAACTAAGTATCGTAAGTAAACTGATCCCGGTTGTTCAATCATTTGATAACCAGAATCATTCTTTGATAAATGATCACTATGAGTCAGACTCAATAGAATTTGATCAATCCTTTTTTCTGTCGTTAAGGCGGAAAACTGAACCAAGAATTCTCTTTCTTCATCATCAATCGAATCACTGTTCGCAACCCAGGATTCTATTTTATCATCAATCCAATCACCGTTCACGTTTTTTCTTTTTCGTATCAATGAATAGATCTCTTTACTTGTACGACTTAGATGTCCCGTATTTCTCGAAAAAGTGATTCGATTGATGGGATTTGGTATGATACTTATGAGATCCATAATATCGACGAGATTTATATTCCAATATTTCTTCTTAGAACGTATTGATTTGACCCCATAAGCGGGACCACCGCCCAATAGCATGTTGCCGCCAGAAGCAGAACCCCGTATTTCTTCTAGAGAATCTCCGAATTGTTTCAGAGCAACTAGAAAGAGGTTCTTTAACCAGAAAGAATTCCGTTCAGATGTAGGATACCCATCCAGAAGTTTTCGCAACTCAATCATGTATGATGGAATCATCAAAGATTTGATCTTTTCGAACTCTGTCTGTAACTCACTAGAGGCTCGGGAAACAAAGAGAAGATGTGTACGAACTAGATATCCAGCAACAAGAAGAAAGAAAAGGATTGAATAGAGTAACTCCCGAGCATTTGGTGATCTCAGATGTGCCCATATCAATGGAACGGGTGACTCATTATGTCGACGAATCGTTTCTTCAGACAGAAGAAGATCATGTAAAAACTTACTCGAAATCTCACTTATCAGATTCCATTGTGGAAGAATCGCCCACAATTTTTTCTGAGGAATTGGCCATGATATATCTGATCCATGCATAATATCATGAAAAATGGATACCCATTTTTGACTGATACTTAGTATCGGCAATAGGTCTGAAAAAGTATCTAAAAGGGTGAAATTTAGATATTTGCACCCTGCCGAAGTAAGGAACCATGGCATATATGTTTGGAACAGATTCAATTTGGAGAGATTTGAAAAAGCACTATCTCGTTGAAAGGTTCTATACATCTGCCGTTTCTCAACGCATTTCTTTAGACAAAGACTCCGTTTTTTTCTCTTTTCGGATGGTAAATATTTCTCAGAATATGGAGTGTGAATCAACCCCATGTTTGAATTGAAATTGAAATACTGATGCAAGTTCTTCCCTTCTGAATCAGATGGATTCATATCTGAAAGAGGTTGACAATAAGTTCTTTCAAAATTAACAATTTGTCCCTCTGTTAGAGGTGTTCCAGAAATGTCTGCGATCGAGTAAAGAGCTCTACGAACGAATGGAGCGGATCGAATTGGAAAATGGAAAGATTTGTACAAGTTATATGTTTCGTCACCACTTTGTGGAAAATCATTAGGTATGAATATGTTAGATACCTGTGACTCGATTGGTGAAATAGTATCTCTCTCCCCAAAAACATGTTTTTTTTTACCTTTACCGACGCACAAAGAAAATATTTTCTTGCGAATGAACAAGATATTGAGGAATTGTCCATACGTAAGATCATACTTATTGATACGGGCCTTTTCCACATAAAAAGGGAATCTTTTGTTACAATAGAACCAGAAGTGATGTGGATTATTCAAGAATCGAAGTCGATTTGCTTTATAAAAAGAAGATATCAATGAACTTCTATGAAATGGTTTCGCGGGATTCAGCCAATTGTCTCGATCGTGGGATATCATTGAGAAATAGGAATCCGCGTTATCAAAAGATTTCCTGCGATTATTTCGGGTATGGAATGATTCAATCATCCACTTTGGTATCTTATTGAACAAAAATGGTGATATTCTTCCTCCATTGATCAAGAATTTCGATTTTTGGGAAGTATCATGATCATCCAATAAGAAGGATTTCCATTTATTCAAATGAACAATTTGAACACCTATTGATTCTAACAACTGATTGCAGAGTTGATCATTCGGACCTTTCAATTCATAAATGTGGATCTCGGACCTATGAATGGGGATATTCCCGATACTCACAAAGAAAAAAGGAAGTGACTTAGACAAAAAGAGAAGCGACTTGGACGAAAAGAGAAGCGACTTGGACAAAAAGAAACGAAGTGACTTAGAAAAATTTTGTTTGTCGATAACCTCGGACCAATCAATCGAATATTGATTAATACGTAATCGATCGAACACTACTTGAAAAAGGCTCTTCTGCTCAGCAACGAAATGTTCCAAATGTTCCTGTAAATTCTTGCTCCCCTTGGACCATTTGTATCTATATGCATCAGGATCCCGATTCATGGATCTCTCGGTTCGAGAAATAAGAGGATCGAACCATTTCTTCTGATTCGTTTTCAAATTCGATAAATGTTGGTTGATCGTATATTTCATTATAGTTCTATGATTCAGAGTATCATTTCCTATTTGATCCCTTTGAATTCCATATTCGAAGTTGCGATCGGATCTATTAAAGAATTGATTCGATACATTTCTTATGTACCCATGGGTGCTATATTGGATTTGAATCAGATTTTGGATCAATCTATATTGATTGACTGCCTTCATTATGTTGTTGCTAGCAAATACCACTATTTTTGGTTTTGGATCTTCCAAAGCATTCCCGCAGGAGATCTGGACCCATTTTTTTCTGATCCTTTGATAAAAAGATTCATTCTCTTCATAAAAAATAGGAGGTAGAACCAATAAAGATTTCTTTTTCGATTCATCCCTGGAGTTGAATACCTCATTCAAGAATTTTTTTGATCCAATCTGTAGGAATCAATAGAAAAGGCCAATCCCTTATGATACACCAGATCCGGCTCGGTTATTGATAGAGTTAATAGATCTGCCATTTCTTGAAATTTCTCTTCGGATTCAAAATCGTGGTGCAACGTGTATCCTCCCCTGTTCCGGTCATGGAATAGATGAAATAAATAAAAAAATGAATTTTGGTTTAAGAATGAAATCTTATTGGAACTGTCCATATCCGGTTCATCCTTCGGAACCATATCACATCCCGGATCTGATAAAATAGGATGAATTGAGACGGTATTTTGTAAATACGTAATTATCTGGAATATATCAACCATTTCTTTATTTTCCGATCTCCTGGAAGGGACAAAAGAAAAATCTTGTTGTTTTTTCAACAATTTCTGATCTCTAGTGGACCCCTCAGTAGGATTCGAACCCAGATGAAGTTCTGACCACCTGTCAGAGAAAAAAGAACGGATTGATCTTGTAGGATTCCCAAGAAATTCTTCGATTTCTTCCGGAAGCCGATGATTATTCATCGGCTTCTCACGTTCCGTGAATAGTCGGGACATTGAGGAATCCCCAGAAAGGCGTT